GCTAGCGTAGCTTAATACAAAGCATAGCACTGAAGATGCTAAGACGGGTCCTGAAAAACTCCGCATGCACAAAGGCATGGTCCCGACCTTATTATCAGCTCTAACTCAACTTACACATGCAAGTCTCCGCAACCCCGTGAGTATGCCCTCAATCCCCCGCCCGGGGACGAGGAGCGGGCATCAGGCACAAACATTTAGCCCAAGACGCCTAGCCTAGCCACACCCCCAAGGGAATTCAGCAGTGATAAACATTAAGCCATAAGTGAAAACTTGACTCAGTTAGTGTTAAGAGGGCCGGTAAAACTCGTGCCAGCCACCGCGGTTAGACGAGAGGCCCCAGTTGATAATACAACGGCGTAAAGGGTGGTTAAGGATAAATAATAATAAAGCCAAATGGCCCTTTGGCCGTCATACGCTTCTAGGTGTCCGAAGCCCCAACACGAAAGTAGCTTTAACATAACCCACCTGACCCCACGAAAGCTGAGAAACAAACTGGGATTAGATACCCCACTATGCTCAGCTGTAAACTTAGACATCCAAATACAACTGATGTCCGCCAGGGTACTACGAGCATTAGCTTAAAACCCAAAGGACCTGACGGTGTCTCAGACCCCCCTAGAGGAGCCTGTTCTAGAACCGATAACCCCCGTTAAACCTCACCACTCCTTGCCACCCCAGCCTATATACCGCCGTCGTCAGCTTACCCTGTGAAGGCAATAAAAGTAAGCAAAATGGGCACAACCCAGAACGTCAGGTCGAGGTGTAGCGTATGAAGTGGAAAGAAATGGGCTACATTTTCTAATGCAGAATATTACGAACATGCACTATGAAATAATGCTTGAAGGAGGATTTAGTAGTAAAAGGGAAATAGAGTGTCCCTTTGAACCCGGCTCTGAGACGCGTACACACCGCCCGTCACTCTCCCCTGTCAAAACGCACCTCAAATACCTAATATATTAGCACTGACAAGGGGAGGCAAGTCGTAACACGGTAAGTGTACCGGAAGGTGCACTTGGATCAAACCCAGGGTGTGGCTGAGTTAGTCAAGCACCTCACTTACACCGAGAAGACATCCATGCAAATTGGATCACCCTGAGCCAAACAGCTAGCTTACCCACCAAAATCAACTAAAAAATATAAATAAAATAAAATAGACAAAACACCAAAAACTAAACCATTCTTTTTACCTTAGTATGGGAGACAGAAAAGGTCCATATAAAGCAATAGAAACAGTACCGCAAGGGAAAGCTGAAAGAGAAATGAAACAACCCATATAAGCACAAAAAAGCAAAGACTAACCCTTGTACCTTTTGCATCATGATTTAGCCAGTAAAACTCAAGCAAAGAGACCTTTAGTTTGAAACCCCGAAACCAAGTGAGCTACCCCGAGACAGCCTATTAGGGCCAACCCGTCTCTGTGGCAAAAGAGTGGGAAGAGCTCCGGGTAGAAGTGACAGACCTACCGAACTTGGTGATAGCTGGTTGCCTAAGAAATGGATAGAAGTTCAGCCTTATACACCTCAAACCAAAACAACACAAATTAAGATGTGAGAAAAGTACAAGAGTTAGTTAAAGGGGGTACAGCCCCTCTAACAAAGGACACAACCTTACCAGGAGGATAAAGATCATAATATCTAAAACATACCGTTCTAGTGGGCCTAAAAGCAGCCACCTAAATAGAAAGCGTTAAAGCTCAGACAGAAAAAAGTTTATTATTCCGATAAATAATCTTACTCCCCTAAATTATATTAGGCTAATCCATGCTCCCATGGAAGAAATTATGCTAAAATGAGTAACAAGAAGGATCGCCCTTCTCCAAGCACAAGTGTAAGCCAAACCGGACCAACCATTGGCAATTAACGAACCCAACCCAAGAGAGCAATGTGAACCACAAAAAAATCAAGAAAAACCCACAACTAAAAAATCGTTACCCCCACACTGGAGTGCTAAACTAAAGGAAAGACTAAAAGAAAAGGAAGGAACTCGGCAAACACAAGCCTCGCCTGTTTACCAAAAACATCGCCTCCTGCAACATACCATGTATAGGAGGTCCAGCCTGCCCAGTGACTACAAGTTCAACGGCCGCGGTATTTTGACCGTGCAAAGGTAGCGCAATCACTTGTCTTTTAAATAGAGACCTGTATGAATGGCTAAACGAGGGCTTAACTGTCTCCCCTTTCAAGTCAGTGAAATTGATCTGCCCGTGCAGAAGCGGACATAATAATACAAGACGAGAAGACCCTTTGGAGCTTAAGGTACAAAACTCAACCACGTCAAGCAACTCTACAAAAAGTAAAAACCTTGTGGACCATGAGACTTTACCTTCGGTTGGGGCGACCACGGAGGAAAACAAAGCCTCCAAGTGGACTGGGTAAATTTATCCTAAAACCAAGAGAGACATCTCTAAGCCACAGAATATCTGACCAAATATGATCCGGCCACTAAAAGCCGATCAACGAACCAAGTTACCCTAGGGATAACAGCGCAATCCTCTCCCAGAGTCCATATCGACGAGGGGGTTTACGACCTCGATGTTGGATCAGGACATCCTAATGGTGCAGCCGCTATTAAGGGTTCGTTTGTTCAACGATTAAAGTCCTACGTGATCTGAGTTCAGACCGGAGTAATCCAGGTCAGTTTCTATCTGTAACGCTACTTTTCCTAGTACGAAAGGATCGGAAAAGAGGGGCCCATACTTCAAGCACGCCCCACCCCTAATTTATGAAAACAAATAAATAAAATAAAGGGAGAGCTAAAACTCCAGCTAGCCAAAATAAGGACATACTGGGGTGGCAGAGCATGGTAAATTGCGAAAGGCCTAAGCCCTTTTACCCAGAGGTTCAAATCCTCTCCCCAGTTCATGCTAAACATCCTAATAACTCATTTAATTAACCCATTAGCCTACATCGTGCCCGTACTCCTAGCAGTAGCCTTCCTAACACTAATTGAACGAAAAGTATTAGGATATATACAATTACGAAAAGGACCTAATGTAGTAGGACCCTACGGTCTACTCCAACCCATTGCCGACGGAGTCAAACTATTTATTAAAGAACCAGTCCGCCCATCCACATCATCCCCCTTTCTATTTCTTGCCACCCCAATACTTGCGCTTACACTAGCCATAACCCTATGAGCACCCATACCAATGCCCCACCCAGTAACCGATCTCAACCTAGGAATCCTATTTATCCTAGCATTATCTAGCCTCGCAGTATATTCAATCCTAGGATCAGGATGAGCATCAAATTCAAAATATGCATTAATTGGGGCCCTACGAGCCGTAGCACAAACCATTTCATATGAAGTGAGCCTAGGACTTATTCTTCTTTCAGTAATTATTTTCTCAGGGGGCTATACACTACAAACATTTAACATTACCCAAGAAAGCATTTGACTACTCATTCCCGCCTGACCCTTAGCCGCAATATGATATATTTCAACATTAGCTGAAACAAACCGAGCACCATTCGACTTAACAGAGGGAGAATCTGAGCTAGTCTCTGGTTTCAACGTAGAATATGCAGGAGGGCCCTTCGCCTTATTTTTTCTAGCCGAATATGCCAATATTCTATTAATAAATACACTATCAGCCGTACTATTCTTAGGAGCCTCACATATCCCAAGCATCCCTGAATTAACAACAATTAACTTAATAACTAAAGCTGCACTATTATCTATTTTATTCCTATGAGTACGAGCCTCATACCCACGATTCCGATATGACCAATTAATACACCTAGTCTGAAAAAACTTCCTCCCACTTACACTCGCATTCGTATTATGACACACCGCCCTACCCATCGCACTAGCAGGGCTCCCACCACAACTATAACAAAGGAACTGTGCCTGAATGCCCAAGGACCACTTTGATAGAGTGATTTATAGGGGTTAAAATCCCCTCAGCTCCTAGAAAGAAGGGAATTGAACCCATACTCAAGAGATCAAAACTCTTGGTGCTTCCTTTACACCACTTTCTAAGGCGGGGTCAGCTAATAAAGCTTTCGGGCCCATACCCCGAACATGACGGTTAAAGTCCCTCCTCCGCCAATGAACCCCTATGTACTCACAATCCTATTATCTAGCCTGGGATTAGGAACCACCCTAACTTTTGCCAGCTCCCACTGACTACTTGCCTGAATAGGACTAGAAATTAATACCCTAGCAATTACCCCATTAATAGCACAACACCACCACCCACGTGCAGTAGAAGCAACAACAAAATATTTCCTAACTCAAGCCACCGCAGCAGCAATAATTCTATTCGCAAGCACAACAAATGCTTGAATTACAGGAGAATGAAGCATTAATGACCTATCAAACCCCATCGCTAGCACAATATTCACAATTGCTTTAGCCCTTAAAATTGGACTAGCACCAATACACTTCTGAATACCAGAAGTATTACAAGGGCTAGACTTACTAACAGGACTTATTTTATCCACTTGACAAAAACTTGCCCCATTCGCACTAATTATTCAAACAGCCCAAACCATCGACCCCCTACTACTAACACTACTAGGAATTTCCTCCACCTTAGTAGGAGGCTGAGGAGGACTAAACCAGACCCAACTACGAAAAATCCTAGCCTACTCTTCAATTGCTCACATAGGATGAATAATTATTATTATTCAATATATACCACAGCTTACTCTAATCGCATTAGGCACCTATATCATCATGACATCCGCAGCATTCCTAACTCTAAAAACACTATCCGCAACAAAAATTAATACACTCGCAACCACATGATCAAAAAACCCAATCTTAACAGCAACCACTGCTCTAGTATTACTTTCACTGGGAGGACTGCCACCACTTACAGGATTCCTACCAAAATGATTAATTTTACAAGAACTAGCAAAACAAGACCTCCCAATAATTGCCACAACCATAGCCCTAACCGCCTTAATTAGCCTATACTTTTATCTACGACTATGCTACGCAATAACACTAACTATTTCCCCAAATACAACAAACTCAACCACCCCTTGACGAACCCAAACAACCCAAACCTCTTTACCCCTAGCCCTATTTACTACAACTGCTCTAGGACTGCTACCAATAACTCCAACCATTACAATACTAACCACCTAGGGATTTAGGATAATATTTAGACCAAGAGCCTTCAAAGCTCTAAGTAGAAGTGAAAATCTTCTAATCCCTGATAAGACCTACAAGAAATTAACTTGCATCTCCTAATTGCAAATCAGACATTTTTATTAAACTAAGGCCTTTCTAGATGGGAAGGCCTCGATCCTACAAACTCTTAGTTAACAGCTAAGCGCTCAAACCAGCGAGCATCCATCTACTTTTCCCGCCATTTAAAAACAGCAAGGCGGGAAAAGCCCCGGCAGAGTATTAGTCTACGTCTTCGGATTTGCAATCCAATGTGTTCTTCACCACAAGGCTATGATAGGAAGAGGATTTAAACCTCTGTCTTCGGGGCTACAACCCACCGCCTAATACTCGGCCATCCTACCTGTGGCAATCACGCGCTGATTCTTCTCTACTAATCACAAAGACATTGGTACCCTCTATTTAGTATTTGGTGCCTGAGCCGGAATGGTAGGAACCGCACTAAGCCTCCTCATTCGGGCCGAACTCAGTCAACCTGGATCACTTCTAGGTGACGACCAAATTTACAATGTTATTGTTACTGCCCACGCCTTTGTAATAATTTTCTTTATAGTAATGCCAATCCTCATTGGGGGATTTGGAAACTGACTCGTACCATTAATGATTGGAGCTCCAGACATAGCATTCCCACGAATAAATAACATAAGCTTCTGACTCCTACCCCCATCATTTCTATTATTACTAGCCTCTTCTGGCGTTGAAGCCGGAGCAGGGACCGGATGAACAGTCTATCCACCCCTGGCAGGCAACTTAGCCCACGCAGGAGCATCAGTAGACTTAACAATTTTCTCACTACACCTAGCAGGTGTATCATCAATTCTAGGGGCCATTAACTTCATTACTACAACTATTAACATGAAACCACCAGCTATTTCTCAATATCAAACACCCCTATTCGTTTGATCTGTACTAGTAACCGCCGTTCTACTCCTACTATCACTACCAGTTTTAGCCGCCGGTATTACAATACTTCTAACAGATCGAAACCTTAATACTACATTCTTTGACCCAGCAGGAGGAGGAGACCCAATTCTTTACCAGCACTTATTCTGATTCTTCGGACACCCGGAAGTTTATATTCTTATTCTTCCAGGATTTGGCATTATTTCCCATGTTGTAGCCTACTATTCAGGTAAAAAAGAACCATTCGGTTATATAGGAATAGTATGAGCCATGATGGCTATTGGCCTTTTAGGTTTTATTGTATGAGCCCATCATATGTTCACAGTTGGAATAGACGTAGACACCCGTGCATATTTCACATCCGCCACAATAATTATTGCCATCCCAACTGGTGTTAAAGTATTTAGCTGATTAGCCACACTCCACGGGGGATCAATCAAATGAGAAACTCCTATGCTCTGAGCTCTTGGGTTTATCTTCCTGTTCACAGTAGGGGGACTTACAGGAATCGTCTTATCCAATTCATCACTTGACATCGTACTACACGACACATATTATGTAGTTGCACATTTCCACTACGTCTTATCAATAGGTGCCGTATTCGCTATTATAGCAGCCTTCGTCCACTGATTCCCACTATTAACTGGATATACACTACATAGTGCTTGAACAAAAATTCACTTCGGAGTAATATTTATTGGAGTTAACCTCACATTCTTCCCACAACACTTCCTAGGCCTAGCAGGTATGCCACGACGATATTCTGACTACCCAGATGCCTATGCCCTATGAAATACAGTATCATCTATTGGATCCTTAATCTCTCTGGTAGCAGTAATTATATTCCTATTTATCCTCTGAGAAGCCTTCGCTGCTAAACGAGAAGTATCATCTGTAGAATTAACTATAACAAATGTAGAATGACTTCACGGCTGCCCTCCTCCATATCACACATATGAAGAACCAGCGTTCGTACAAATTCAATCAAATTAACGAGAAAGGGAGGAATTGAACCCCCATATACTGGTTTCAAGCCAGTCACATAACCACTCTGTCACTTCCTTCTAAAGACATTAGTAAAGTGCATATTACATCACCTTGTCAAGGTGAAATCGCAGGTTAAACTCCTGCATGTCTTAAGCTATTAAAGCTTAATGGCACATCCAACACAACTAGGATTCCAAGACGCGGCATCACCCGTTATAGAAGAACTTCTACACTTCCATGACCACGCATTAATAATTGTTTTCCTAATTAGCACCTTAGTATTATATATTATTATTGCAATGGTTTCAACTAAACTTACTAACAAATATATTCTAGACTCCCAAGAAATTGAAATCGTATGAACCATTCTCCCAGCCGTTATTTTAGTACTAATTGCCCTACCATCATTACGTATTTTATACCTTATAGACGAAATCAATGACCCCCACTTAACAATTAAAGCAATAGGACATCAATGATACTGAAGCTACGAATACACAGACTACGAAAATTTAGGCTTTGACTCCTATATAATCCCAACTCAAGACCTTGCCCCCGGACAATTCCGACTTCTAGAAACCGACCATCGAATAGTTGTTCCAATGGAATCTCCAGTTCGTGTACTAGTATCCGCTGAAGACGTACTACATTCCTGAGCTGTCCCATCTCTAGGTGTAAAAATAGACGCGGTACCAGGGCGACTAAATCAAACCGCCTTCATCGCCTCCCGCCCAGGTGTATTCTACGGACAATGTTCCGAAATCTGCGGTGCTAATCACAGCTTTATACCAATTGTAGTAGAAGCAGTTCCCCTAGAACATTTCGAAAACTGATCATCATTAATACTAGAAGACGCCTCGCTAGGAAGCTAAATATTGGACAAAGCATTGGCCTTTTAAGCCAAAGATTGGTGATTCCCGACCACCCCTAGTGAAATGCCACAATTAAACCCCGGCCCTTGATTCGCAATTTTAGTATTTTCCTGATTAATTTTCCTAACTATTATCCCAACTAAAATCCTAAATCACATTTCACCAAATGAACCAACCCCAGTAAGTGCCGAAAAACACAAAGCTGAATCCTGAGACTGACCATGATAGCAAGCTTCTTTGACCAATTTGCAAGCCCGTCCTACCTAGGAATTCCATTAATTGCCATCGCAATTGCACTACCATGAGTTCTTTACCCAACCCCTTCATCCCGATGAATTAACAACCGACTAATTACAATTCAAGGATGATTTATTAACCGATTTACAAATCAACTAATATTACCTTTAAATGTGGGGGGCCATAAATGAGCACTTCTACTAGCCTCTCTAATAATTTTCCTAATTACCATCAATATGCTAGGTCTACTCCCATATACCTTTACACCTACAACACAACTATCACTCAACATAGGATTTGCTGTGCCACTCTGACTTGCCACAGTAATTATTGGTATGCGTAATCAACCAACAGTTGCCTTAGGACATTTACTACCAGAAGGAACGCCCATCCCATTAATCCCAGTACTTATTATTATTGAAACAATTAGCCTATTTATCCGACCATTAGCCTTAGGGGTTCGACTTACAGCAAATCTTACTGCAGGACACCTACTAATTCAACTAATCGCTACAGCTGTATTTGTATTATTACCAATAATACCAACAGTAGCCATCCTAACTGCCACCGTACTATTCCTGCTTACACTATTAGAAGTTGCAGTAGCAATAATCCAAGCCTATGTATTTGTACTCCTCCTAAGCCTATACTTACAAGAAAACGTTTAATGGCCCACCAAGCACATGCCTATCATATAGTTGATCCAAGCCCATGACCCCTAACCGGAGCCATCGCTGCATTATTAATAACATCCGGTCTAGCAATCTGATTCCACTTCCACTCAACAACATTAATAACCCTAGGACTAATTCTCCTACTTCTAACAATATATCAATGATGACGAGACATTATCCGAGAAGGAACCTTCCAAGGCCACCATACACCACCGGTACAAAAAGGACTACGATATGGAATAATTCTATTCATCACCTCTGAAGTATTCTTCTTCCTGGGATTCTTTTGAGCCTTCTACCACTCAAGCTTAGCACCCACACCAGAACTAGGAGGATGTTGACCACCCACAGGAATTACCCCTCTAGACCCATTCGAAGTACCACTTCTTAACACGGCTGTATTACTAGCCTCAGGAGTTACAGTAACATGAGCTCACCACAGCATTATAGAAGGGGAACGAAAACAAGCAATTCAATCCTTAGCATTAACTATCCTACTGGGACTCTACTTCACCGCCCTACAAGCCATAGAATATTACGAAGCACCATTTACCATTGCAGATGGAGTTTACGGCTCAACATTCTTTGTAGCCACAGGATTCCACGGACTACATGTAATTGTTGGATCATCATTCCTAGCAGTATGTCTTCTCCGCCAAATCCAATACCACTTCACATCCGAACACCACTTCGGCTTCGAAGCCGCTGCCTGATACTGACATTTTGTCGACGTAGTATGACTATTCCTCTACGTATCCATCTACTGATGAGGCTCATAAATCTTTCTAGTATTAAAGTTAGTATAAGTGACTTCCAATCACACGGTCTTGGTTAAATCCCAAGGAAAGATAATGAATTTAATCATAACCATTTTAGTTATTACAGTATTATTATCCACAATCCTAGCAATTGTATCATTTTGATTACCACAAATAAACCCAGATGCAGAAAAATTATCCCCCTACGAATGTGGCTTCGACCCCTTAGGATCTGCCCGACTACCATTCTCCCTACGCTTTTTCCTAGTAGCAATTCTATTCCTATTATTTGACCTAGAAATTGCCCTCCTTCTCCCCCTTCCCTGAGGAGATCAACTCCACAACCCCACCGGAACATTCTTTTGAGCTACAACAGTCCTAATTCTACTTACCCTCGGACTAGTTTATGAATGAACCCAAGGGGGCCTAGAATGAGCAGAATAGGGAGCTAGTCCAAAACAAGACCTCTGATTTCGGCTCAGAAAATCGTGGTTTAATTCCACGGCCCCCTTATGACACCTGTACATTTTAGCTTTAGCTCAGCATTCATCTTAGGATTAATAGGATTAGCATTCCACCGTACCCACCTACTCTCCGCATTATTATGCTTAGAGGGAATAATATTATCCTTATTTATTGCACTAGCCCTATGAGCGCTACAATTTGAGTCCACAGGATTTTCCACCGCCCCTATACTACTTCTAGCCTTCTCCGCCTGCGAAGCAAGCACAGGCCTTGCCCTATTAGTCGCCACAGCCCGCACTCACGGAACTGACCGCCTACAAAACTTAAATCTATTACAATGCTAAAAGTACTTATCCCAACAATTATGCTATTTCCAACAATCTGATTAGTTTCCCCCAAATGACTATGATCCACTACAACCGCACACAGCCTCCTAATCGCCTTAATCAGCTTAACATGATTTAAATGAACATCAGAAACCGGATGAACCTCTTCCAATATATACCTAGCTACAGACCCATTATCAACCCCTTTACTAGTACTAACATGCTGATTACTTCCCCTAATAATCCTGGCAAGCCAAAATCACATTAATCCAGAACCCATTAACCGTCAACGCTCCTACATTACACTCCTTGCCTCCTTACAAACCTTCCTAATTATAGCATTTGGTGCAACCGAAATTATTATATTCTACATTATATTTGAAGCCACACTAATCCCAACCCTAATTATCATTACCCGCTGAGGAAACCAAACTGAGCGCTTAAATGCAGGAACTTATTTCTTATTTTATACCCTAGCAGGATCCCTCCCACTCCTAGTAGCCTTACTCCTACTACAACAATCCACCGGGACACTATCAATACTAGTACTTCAATATTCACAACCACTACAACTTAACTCCTGAGGCCATATAATCTGATGAGCCGGCTGCTTAATCGCCTTCCTGGTAAAAATACCCCTATATGGAGTCCACCTATGATTACCAAAAGCACACGTAGAAGCACCAGTAGCAGGATCCATAGTACTTGCAGCAGTATTACTAAAACTAGGTGGATATGGCATAATACGTATAATAGTAATACTAGACCCCCTATCAAAAGAACTAGCCTACCCATTTATTATTTTAGCTCTTTGAGGAATTATTATAACAGGATCAATTTGTCTGCGTCAAACAGACCTAAAATCGCTAATCGCCTACTCATCCGTAAGTCACATAGGCCTTGTGGCCGGAGGAATCCTAATCCAAACCCCATGAGGATTCTCAGGAGCAATCATCTTAATAATCGCCCATGGGTTAGTATCCTCAGCACTATTCTGCCTGGCCAACACAGCATACGAACGGACCCACAGCCGAACAATAATCCTTGCCCGAGGATTACAAGTAATCTTCCCATTAACCGCAGTCTGATGGTTCATTGCTAACCTTGCCAACCTAGCACTCCCTCCTCTACCTAATTTAATAGGAGAAATCATAATCATCACAACCCTATTCAGTTGATCACCATGAACAATCTTAATAACAGGACTAGGAACACTAATTACAGCCGGCTATTCCCTATACATATTTCTTATATCACAACGAAGCCCTACACCAAATCACATCACAGGACTCCAACCATTCCACACCCGAGAACATCTATTAATAGCCCTACACTTAATTCCAGTACTTCTTCTAGTAACAAAACCAGAACTCATATGAGGATGATGCTACTGTAAGTATAGTTTAATCAAAATATTAGATTGTGATTCTAAAGACAGGAGTTAAAACCTCCTTACTCACCAAGGAAGTACAGAAAATAGTAAGCACTGCTAATCCTTACCTACCATGGTTAAAATCCGTGGCTTCCTTGAGCTTTCAAAGGATAACAGTTCATCCGTTGGTCTTAGGAACCAAAAACTCTTGGTGCAAATCCAAGTGAAAGCTAAAATGACATTAATTATACACTCATCCCTCCTTTTGATCTTTTTCATTCTAGTATATCCACTAATTACTACACTCAACCCAAATCAACAAGAATCTAAGCTAGCAGAAATAGCCAAAACCGCCGTTAGTTCCGCATTCTTCATCAGCCTACTACCACTCATAATTTTCCTTAATTTAAAAACAGAAGGCATTATTACCAATTGACACTGAATAAACACCCAAACATTTGATATTAACATTAGCTTTAAATTCGACCACTATTCCCTAATCTTTGTCCCAATCGCCCTGTACGTCACCTGATCAATTCTAGAATTTGCACTATGATACATACATTCTGACCCAAATATTAACCGATTCTTCAAATATCTACTCACATTCTTAGTAGCTATAATTATTCTAGTCACAGCCAACAACATATTCCAACTATTTATTGGTTGAGAAGGAGTAGGAATCATATCATTCTTATTAATCGGATGATGACACGGACGAGCAGATGCTAATACAGCAGCCCTCCAAGCCGTAATTTATAACCGAGTAGGGGATATTGGATTAATTATAACCATGGCTTGATTAGCAATAAACCTTAACTCCTGAGAAATTCAACAAATCTTCACCTTATCAAAAAATTTTAATATAACAATCCCCCTATTAGGACTTACTCTAGCAGCAACAGGAAAATCAGCCCAATTTGGATTACATCCATGACTTCCATCAGCTATAGAGGGTCCCACGCCAGTATCCGCCCTACTCCACTCAAGCACTATAGTAGTTGCAGGAATTTTCCTATTAATTCGCCTTCACCCATTAATAGAAAATAATCAACTAGTATTAACAATCTGCCTATGTTTAGGAGCACTAACCTCATTATTTACAGCCACCTGTGCCCTAACCCAAAATGATATCAAAAAAATTGTAGCTTTCTCAACATCCAGCCAACTAGGACTAATAATAGTTACAATTGGATTAAATCAACCACAGCTAGCCTTCCTACACATCTGCACACACGCCTTCTTTAAAGCTATATTATTTTTATGCTCGGGATCAATCATCCATAGCCTAAATGATGAACAAGACATCCGAAAAATAGGAGGACTATTCAATATCATACCTGCCACCTCAACCTATTTCACAATTGGCAGCCTAGCCCTAACAGGAACCCCTTTCCTGGCAGGATTCTTCTCAAAAGACGCAATCATTGAAGCCCTAAACACCTCTTACCTAAACGCCTGAGCCCTAATTCTAACACTAATTGCCACATCATTCACCGCAGTTTATAGCTTCCGACTTATTTACTTTGTAACTATGGGAACCCCACGATTTCTACCCCTATCCCCAATTAATGAAAATAACCCATTAGTGATTAATTCTATTAAACGACTCGCCTGAGGAAGTATTCTTGCAGGACTCATCATTACACAAAATTTTATACCAATAAAAACACCAGTTATAACAATACCAACCACCCTGAAAATAGCAGCCCTAATAGTAACTATTATAGGCCTACTAGTAGCCATAGATTTGGCCAACATAACTAGCAAACAAGTAAAAATTACCCCAATCACCTCAATACACCACTTCTCAAACATATTAGGATTTTTCCCAGCAGTAGTGCACCGACTCCTACCAAAACTCAAACTTATCCTAGGTCAATCGGCCGCCACTCAACTAGACAAAACATGACTCGAAGCTACTGGACCAAAAGGCCTAGCACTAACACAAACAATTATAGCAAAAATTACCAATGACATCACACGAGGAATGATCAAAACATACTTAACCATCTTTCTCCTAACCCTAATACTAGCCACCATTCCACTCTTAATTTAAACCGCCCGAAGAGTCCCACGACTTAAACCACGAGTAAGCTCCAAAACCACAAGCAAAGTTAAAAGCAACACCCAAGCACAAATAACTAACATACCCCCACCAGACGAATATATAACAGCCACTCCACTAATATCACCTCGTAAGACAGAAAACTCCTTCAATCCATCAATAACCACCCAAGAACCCTCATATCAACCCCCTCAAAAAATACCAGCCACTAAACCTACCCCAAGTAAATAAATTAATACATACCCCAACACTGAACGACTACCCCAAGCCTCCGGATAAGGCTCAGCAGCCAAGGCTGCTGAATAAGCAAAAACTACAAGCATCCCCCCTAAATAAATTAAAAAAAGAACCAAAGACAAAAAAGAACCCCCGTGACCAACTAAAACTCCACATCCAACCCCAGCTGCAACTACCAAACCAAGAGCAGCAAAATAAGGCGTGGGATTAGAAGCAACAGCAACCAAACCCACAACCAAAGCTAATAATAACAAAAACATAAAATAGGTCATAATTCTTGCTCAGACTTTAACCGAGACCAATGACTTGAAGAACCACCGTTGTTATTCAACTACAAGAACTACTAATGGCAAGCCTACGAAAAACACACCCCCTCATTAAAATCGCTAACGACGCATTAGTCGACCTACCAGCACCCTCTAACATTTCAGCATGATGAAACTTCGGATCCTTACTAGGATTATGCTTGATTACTCAAATTCTAACAGGACTATTTTTAGCCATACATTATACCTCAGATATTTCAACCGCATTTTCATCAGTCGTCCACATTTGCCGAGACGTAAATTACGGGTGACTTATTCGTAATATCCACGCTAACGGAGCATCATTCTTCTTTATTTGCATTTATATACACATCGCCCGAGGACTATATTATGGATCATACCTATATAAAGAAACTTGAAACATTGGAGTAATCCTATTATTACTAGTAATAATAACAGCCTTCGTAGGATACGTACTCCCATGAGGACAAATATCATTCTGAGGAGCTACAGTCATTACAAACCTCCTGTCCGCAGTACCATACATAGGAGATATATTAGTACAGTGAATTTGAGGAGGCTTCTCAGTAGATAACGCAACACTAACACGATTCTTCGCATTCCACTTCTTATTTCCATTCATTATCGCCGCTGCAACCCTCTTACATTTATTATTTTTACACGAAACCGGATCAAACAACCCAATTGGCCTAAACTCAGACGCAGATAAAATCTCCTTCCACCCATACTTCACGTACAAAGACCTCCTAGGATTCGTAATTATACTCCTAGCCCTCACACTACTAGCATTATTCTCACCAAACCTACTGGGAGACCCAGAAAACTTCACCCCCGCAAATCCACTAGTTACCCCACCACACATCAAGCCAGAATGATACTTCCTATTTGCCTACGCCATTCTACGATCAATCCCCAACAAACTAGGAGGGGTACTCGCACTATTATTCTCAATTCTAGTACTAATAGTGGTACCACTACTACACACTTCAAAACAACGAGGATTAACATTCCGCCCAATCACCCAATTCCTATTCTGAACTCTAGTAGCAGATATAATTATTTTAACATGAATTGGAGGAATGCCAGTAGAACACCCATTCATTATTATTGGACAAATTGCATCAGCACTATACTTCGCACTATTCCTCATTTTCATCCCATTAGCAGGATGACTAGAAAATAAAGCACTAGAATGAGCTTGCCCTAGTAGCTTAGCCTAAAAGCATCGGTCTTGTAATCCGAAGATCGGAGGTTAAACTCCTCCCTAGCGCCCAGAAAAGAGAGATTTTAACTCTCACCCCTGGCTCCCAAAGCCAGAATTCTAAACTAAACTATTTTCTGGGGTTAAACCATCCCTATATGGTTTAGTACATAATATGCTTGATATTACATTCATGTGCTAGTACATGTATGTATTATCACCAACTCAATATTTTAACCATAAAGCAAGTACTAACTTCTAAGGTATACATAAAGCATATCACTAAGACTCAGAAATTATATTAATTTGACTTGAGTAATATATAATTCCCCAAAAATTTGACCTCAAAATTTTCCTTGAACTAATCAACTAAAATTTTACTAAAACATATTAATGTAGTAAGAGACCACCAACAATTTATATAAAGGTGGATCATGCATGATAGAATCAAGGGCATAAATTGTGGGGGTCGCACAATATGAACTATTACTGGCATCTGGTTCCTATTTCAGGTCCATAAATTGTAAAATCCCACCCTCGGATAATTATACTGGCATCTGATTAATGGTGTAGTACATATGTCTCGTTACCCACCATGCCGAGCGTTCTTTTATATGCATAGGGGTTCCTTTTTTGGTTTCCTTTCATTTGACATCTCAGAGTGCAAATACAAATATAAGATCAAGGTTGAACATTTTTCTTGAATGTGATAATATAATTTAATTATTTTAAGACATATATTAAGAATTACATATTATTAACTCAAGTGCATAACATATTCATTCCTTATTCAATTATACCTGCTATAGTGCCCCCTCTGGCTTTTGCGCGTCAAACCCCCCTACCCCCCTACGCTCAGCAAATCCTGTTTTCCTTGTCAAACCCCTAAACCAAGGAGGACCCGAGAACGTGCAAGCCAGTGAGTTGAGTGAATGGCCATCCCGCATTATATATATATATATATATATATATGCATCAATTTTTATATTTTTTACATTTAAAAATTAACCTAAAAACCAGACCCAAAATTTTTTAAAAAAAATCGGCACTAAATATTCTAATATTATAATT